TTTTGAATATTTTTTTTTTTAATTTATTTTAAATGCAAAATTATATATATTTTTATTAAAAAAAAGCGTTGGATTTTTTAATTTTTATTATTTATTAAAAAATTGTTTAATTTTATTAATTATTTGTTTAATATCAGTAAATAATAATAATATTAAAAAAATTATACTAATGATTTTAAATATCATAAATTTTTTTAATAATTAGACATTAAAATCAAAATTGATTTTATTTTTTAACCAAGTTAAATAATCTTCTAATGATACTGATTCTACAACAATAGGCATAAACCCATGATTTACTCCACAAATTTCACTACACTGTCCATAAAAAACACCTTCTCTTTTAATAAACATAGAAGTTTGATTTAAACGACCTGGACAAGCATCTAATTTAATACCTAACGATGGGATTGCCCATGAATGTAATACATCTGATGCTGTAATTAATACCCTAATATGACTATTAGTTGGAACTACTACACGATTATCTACTTCTAAAAGTCTAAATTGACCTATAGCTAGATCATCTTCTTGTACCATATAACTATCAAAAATTAAAGGTTCATCTGAGAATTCTAAATTATCTGAATATTCATAACTCCAATACCATTGACTACCAATTACTTTTAATGTAATAATTGGATCAATTACTTCATCCATTGAATATAATAAAGCAAAAGAGGGAACTGCAACAGTTAATAAAATTAAAGCTGGAATAGAAGTCCAAATAATTTCAATAGTAGCACCATGTACAATAGTTGAAGGGATTTTATTATTTTTTTCATCAAAAAGAGTTATAACTCTAAATAACATCCAACAAACAAATACAGTAATCATAATTAAAAAAAACATTAAATCATGGTGGAAGTTAATAATACCTTCCATAACAGGAGTTGCTGGATCTTGAAAACCTAATTGCCAAGGTTCTGCCATATCTAAAAAAGTGAATTGGTTATTTATATAATTTGTTATTATCATATTTTTTTTTTTTTTTTTTTAATATATACAAAAATAGGTATTAAAAATTTTATATTATTTAAAAAAAATAAATATTTACTTATTTTTCTTAAATAATATAAAATTTTTTTTATTTAATAACATTGATATTTTATCATTTAAATTAATTATACTCGCAAATTGAAAATATATGTGAATTAAAAAATTCGTTTTTATAATATAAAAGATTTAGAATGAATTCTAAAAATCTAAATTTAATACGAAATCTTACAATTCAAATGCTATCATATTTTTTTTAAATATTATAAATCTAAATTTAAATTCCCTTTTGTTAAAAAGTATTTTAAATAAAATTTTATTTTTATAACTTGAATTTAATTAATTTCAGATATTATAAAATTTTTTTGATTTATAATATTTAAAAAAAAAATAAACAGGAAAAATGGGATTTGAACCCATAACAATAATTTTGGAGACTATGATTTTACCAATTAAACTATTTTCCTTATATTTTAAGAATTAATTTAAGAATGTTTAAAGATCTCTTCCAGACACAGGTTCCCCTACGACTACCTTGTTACGACTTCATCAAAGTTACTAATTACTTTTTAGGAATTTTAAGTTATTTAATATAAATTATAAATTAATATAATTAAATAATTAGATAATTATATTAAATAATTAAGAATTATTTTAAAAATAATCAACTTCCCTGATGTGACGGGCGGTGTGTACAAAGTCCAGTAACATATTCACCGCAGCATGCTGTTCTGCGATTACTAGCGATTCCAACTTCATAAGGGCGAGTTTCAGCCCTTAATCCGAACTAAGATAATTTTTAAAGATTTGCTCCAATTTTTATCATTATTGCCTCTCATTGTAATTATCATTGTAGCACGTGTGTAGCCCAACTCATAAGGGCCATGAAGACTTGACGTCATCCCCACCTTCCATTAACCTATCATTAATTTTTTTGTTAGAGTACTTTTATTTTTTTTAATAAATTAGCAACTAACAATAGGGGTTGCGCTCGTTAAAGGATTTAACCAAACATTTCACAACACGAGCTGACGACAGCCATGCAACGCCTGTTTTTTGTATAAAATATTATATAAAAATTAGCAAGAGTTGGTAAGGTTCTGCGCGTATTATCGAATTAAACCACATGCTCCACCGCTTGTGTAGACTCCCGTCAATTCCTTTGAATTTCAATCTTGCGATTATACTTTTCAGGCGGAGTGCTTAACGCGTTAGCTGTTATATCTAAAAAATCTAAATATTAGCACTCATCGTTTACAGCATAGACTACCGGGGTATCTAATCCCGTTCGCTACCCAAGCTTTCGTTTCTCAGTGTCAGTATATACCCAGATAATTGCCTTCGCCATAGATCTTCCTTCTATTATCAACGTATTTTATCACTCCAATAGAAATTCCATTATCCTCTATTTATACTCTAGTTTATCAGTTTTGAAAAAATATATAAAGTTGAGCTTTAATTTGTTTCTTTCAACTTAAAAAACCACCTACAAACCCTTTACGCCTAATCATTCCGAATAATGCTCGCTCCTCCCGTATTACCGCGGCTGCTGGCACGGGTATTAGCCGGAACTTCTTTTTTAAGTACTGTCATTTTCCTCCTTAATGAAAGAGCTTTACAACCTAATTAGCCGTCATCACTCACTCGGTATTGCTGGATCAAGCTTTCGCTCATTGTCCAAAATTCCCCACTGCTGCCTTTAAAAAAGTTTGGGCCGTGTCTCAGTCCCAATGTGGCTGATCATTCTTTCAAACCAGCTAAAGATAATAGGCTTGGTAGTCTGTTAAACTACCAACTACCATAATCTTGCGCAAACTCATCTTTTAACGTTAAAAAACTTTAATTTATTTATTCCGTATTTTTATAAAAATAATTATTCCGAATTAAAAGGTAGATAATTCACGTGTTACTCACCCGTTCGCCATGTTTTAAAAACATTCAACTTGCATGTGTTAAGCATACCGATAGCATTTATTCTGAGCCAGGATCAAACTCTATTTATATTTTATATTAATTATTTAATATATATTTTTAAAATAACAAAAAATTTAAATTTTAATAATATAACATTCTTATATTAATTCTCATTTTATATTGTCTTAAAGGATAGAAAATTTCTATTTTTTAAAAATAAAAAAAAATATAACATTTTATAATATTAGAATAAATAATATAAGAAAGACTTTTTAACCTCTTATAAATAATTACAATTTTTTTAAATGCAGTACCTACTATTTAAGATTAAGGATAAAGTTATTAAAATAATTAGAAATCTCTAAAATTAAAAATATAACCTAATAAATTTTTAATATTATTTAGTTTTTAAAACACTCTATTTATAAAAAATTAAATTAAAAAATATTTTTATTTGGAGAAAGTAGGATTCGAACCTACGTAGAAATTACTTCAACAAATTTACAGTCTGCCACTTTTAACCACTCAGCCATTTCTCCTAATAAAATATAATGTGATTAGTGGGACTTGAACCCACAATATTTACTTGGAAGATAAATGATTTACCTATTAATCTATAATCACTTATAATAAATGTCAATTCTTTTGTTATTCCCTTATTAAATATAATGGAAATACCAAATACTGCCTTTGGGTCCATTTATTAAAAAAGCTATAAAGCAAAAAAAGGGATTCGAACCCTCAACATTAACCTTGGCAAGGTTATACTCTACCATTGAGCTATTTTTGCTAATAAATTATTTTTTTATTAAAAAAAGTGAATTTAATAATAAAAATAATTCATTATTATTTTTTGCATTTGTATGAATAGATACATCTATTGGCGGTATATTTTTAAATTTTAAAAATTCAGTCTTTAATTCAAAAAAATGTAAAACATTTTGAATTTGAAAATTAAAAATATTTTTATTTGTAAAATTAAAATTTATTTTAGTTAAATTTGGTAAAATAAAAATTAAAATTTTTTCTAAAAAATTAAAAATATTTTTATTTCTTAAAGTTATTTTACAACCTATAATTGAATTTTTTTTTATTTTTAAAAAAATATTATTTTTTTTTGATTTAGTTATTAAGGGTTTTTGATTTGTTATTAATTTTAAAAGTAAAATTATATTAATTAATTTTTTTTTTTCAATATTTGCATTTTTAAAACCAATATTTAAACAGATTTTAGTAATTTTAGTAATTTCAAATATATTTTTAAAATTTAATTTTGTTAAAAGATCGTAAATAGTAATATTCTTATAATGATTTTGTAAATTTTTTTCCATAAATTTTTATAAAATATTTGAAGCTAATGATAATATTTTGAAATTTTTTTGTTTTCGAAATTCAGAAGTAATTGGACCAAATATACGTGTTCCTAAAGGTTTATTTTGATTATTTAAAATAATTATACAATTTTTATCAAATTTTATTATATTACCTATAGTACTTTTTTTTTGATATGTTGTATGAATTATTAAAGCTTTAAATAAATCACCTTTAATTATTTTAATTTTTTTTTTTTGATTTAAACGTAATTTTTTTGCAGAAATTAAAATGGTATCCCCAATTTTTCCTACTTTTTTTTTATAAATTTTTATACATTGTCCTATTTTAATACCACTATTATCGTTTACTTTTAATTTAGTTTGAATTTGAATCATAAATTATATTAATGAAATGATGAGAGTAGGACTTGAACCTACATCTTCAGATTATGAGCCTGATAAGTTACCTATTACTCTATCTCATCTTATTACCGATTTTCGGAAGAAAAGGATTTGAACCTTTGATCTTCTGTTCCCAAAACAGATGCATTAGCCAGACTATGCTACCTTCCGTTTTAAAATAATATTAATAATGATATTTTTATTTAAGCAATAATAATGATGGTAGGATTTGAACCTACAACATTAGGATTATGATTCCCACGCTCTACCATTAAACTACATCATCTTATTAATTATTAAGAAAATAAGTCGAAGTGGGATTCGAACCCACGAGTTAATAAATTAACTGATAGTTTAGCAAACTACTGCCTTAAACCTGACTTGGCTATTCGACCTTAAATATAAAACTTCTTTGATAGGATTTGAACCTACAACCTAATGGTTAACAGCCATTTGCTCTACCATTGAGCTACAAAGAAATAATTATATTTTAATTTTTAAAACTTTTAGTATTTTTAAGCTAAATATTTTACAATACTTACACTTAAAACCTATCAATGTAATCATCTTTTACAGTTTTTATATGAAAAATTTTTAAGAATGGTTTCTTACTTAGATGCTTTCAGTAATTATCCAAAATAAATTTAGCTACTCGGCAATGCCTTTCAACAACCGATACACCAGAGATTTACCCTTCTCGGTCCTCTCGTACTAGAGTTAGATTCTTTCATTTTTCAAAATATCTATAGAAGATAGGAACCAAACTGTCTCACGACGTTCTAAACCCAACTCACGTACCACTTTAATCGGCGAACAGCCGAACCCTTGGAACCTTCTTCAGCTCCAGGATGTGATGAGTCGACATCGAGGTGCCAAACGACTCCGTCGATAGGAGCTCTTAAGAGTCATCAGCCTGTTATCCCCGGAGTACCTTTTATCCGTTGAGCGATAATCTTTCCACAAAGAATTATCGGATCACTATGACCGACTTTCGTCCCTGTTTGATATGTCTATCTTACAGTCAAGCAAGCTTTTACCATTATGCTCTACAATTGATACTATTATCCAATTTGAGCTTACCTTTGTACACCTCCGTTACTCTTTAGGAGGTGACCGCCCCAGTCAAACTACCAACCATACACTGTCTATTTTAAAAATATTAGTTATTTATTATAATAAGAGTGGTATTTCAAGAATATCTAAACAATTTACTAGCGTAAAGGTCTAAAAGATTACCACTTATGCTACACATATTAGATAAAATAACAATATAAAGATGTAGTAAAGGTTCACGGGGTCTTTCCGTCTAACTATAGAAAATCCGCATCTTCACGGATAATTCAAATTCACTGAGTCTATATTGGAGACAGCGGGGATGTCGTTACACCATTCATGCAGGTCGGAACTTACCCGACAAGGAATTTCGCTACCTTAGGACCGTCAGAGTTACGGCCGCCGTTTACTGGGACTTCCATTTAATGCGCAAACATCTCCTTTTAATCTTCCAGCACCGGGCAGGTGTCAGACCCTATACATCATGTTACCATTTAGCAGAGTCCTAAGTTTTTATTAAACAGTCGCAACCCCCTATTTTGTGACACCCAATTATTTAAAATAATTAGGTACTTTTTATCCCGAAGTTACAAAGTCATTTTGCCGAGTTCCTTCAATATAGTTCTCTCATTCACCTTAGTCTACTCGACCTATCCACCTGTGTCGGTTTAGGGTACGGTTTTTAATTAAAAAAGCTATTTCCTGAAAAATTAAAAATTTTTGTCACTTTTTAAAAAAAATTTAATTTAAAAATTATCCCATCAAAATTTGCTTTCGTCAAATCTTTCTTAGGGGCCGTTTCACTCTATGCAATACATCTTAACATAGAAACCCTTGGATTTACGGTGATAACGATTCATATACGTTATTTTTTGTTACTAATGCCAGCATTTTCTTTTCTGATATCTTCAACATATTTCACAATATATCTTTATTAACATACAGAATGTTCCGCTACCGTTTTATTTAAAATAAAACTTGCCGCTTCGGTAAATTTCTTAAGTCTCGATACATTTTAGGCGCAAAAAAACTAGACCAATGAGCTATTACGCTTTCTTTAAAGGATGGCTGCTTCCAAGCCTACCTACTGGTTGTAATCATTTTTTCACTTCCTTTTTCACTTAGAATATTATTTAGAGACCTTAGCGATCAATCTGGGCTGTTTCCCTCTTGACAAAAGACCTTAGCGCCTAATGTCTGTCTATTTAAATTACTTTTTTTTGTATTCGGAGTTTCCAAGAATTCAGTAAGTTTTTACGCCCCTTAGCTCAATGAGTGCTCTACCCCAAAAAAAGATTTTAAATGCTCTACTTCAATAGATTTCGCGGAAAACCAGCTATCTCTGAGTTTGATTAGCCTTTCACTCCTAACCACAAATCATCTCCATATTTTGCCACATATGTGAGTTCGATCCTCCAAACAGTTTTACCTATCTTTCAATCTGTTCATGGTTAGATCACTCAGTTTCGGGTCTTATTTATATAACTAAAAAGCTTTTTAAAACTTGATTTATCTACGCCTACTTTATTAAATTAAGCTTGCTATAAAAATAAACTTGCTGGCCCATTATGCAAAAGGTACACTGTCACTTTTTAAAAAAGTTCCAATTGATTGTTAACATTAAGTTTCAGAATTATTTCAAACTCAAAAGTTCTTTTTCACCTTTCCTTTACAGTACTTGTTCACTATCGATCATTAATTCTTAAAAGGTTTTGAGGGTGGTTCCCCAATATTCAAAAAAGATTACACATACCTTTTTTTACTATCATAAAATCAATTATTATTCTACAGGACTTTCACCTTTTTATGTAAATTTTTCAAAATTTTTCAAATAATTTTTTTTTTTATAAACCTAATTTCCATTTTCATTCGTCATTACTAACGGAATCTCGTTTGATTTTTTTAATAGTTACTTAGATATTTCAATTCACTATTTTTAAAATTTTCACAAAGAAAAAGTTTTCTTTAGGAAATCTATATTTCAAAATATAATAATATTTAATATAGCTTTTCGCATTTTTTACGTCCTAAAAATTAAATTAATGCCAAGGCATCCACTTAATGCTTTTATTATTTATACTTAAACCATTTAAATGGTTTAAATTTTTATTTTTTTTTTAAATATTCATTAATTAATTTTAAATTTAAATAAAAGGGATATAATATTGTTTTAAAAGAAGGTTCTTTAAAAAAAATACCTGTTTTTATTTTTTTATTTCTCTGTAAATATGCGGTTGTTAATGGTTTTAATGGTTTTTTTTCTCCTAAAAGATAATAAATATTATTTTTATTTTTATAAGAATATTTATTATTTTTTTTATAAAAATAAGAATATTTATTATTTTTTTTATTAAAATGTTGTTTATTATATTTATTATTTTTTTGATAATTTTTTTTATTTTTTTGCATATTTATTATTTATTTAATAATATGAATAATATCACCTTTTTTTAATATAAAATTAGGTTTATTTATAATTTTATTATTAACTTTAATTTTATTATGATTAATTAATTGTTTTGCTTTAAAAATTGTTTTAACTAATTTTAATCTTACTAAATTTATATCTAAACGACTTTCTAATAAAATAACAAATTTTTTAAATATATTTATTTTATTATCTTTTTTTAATAATTTTTTAAATATATTTTTTAATTGATATTCATGAATACATCCATAAAAATTTCGAAATTGTTGTTTTTCAAATAATCTTTTTTGAAAAAATTTTTTACGTTTTTCAGGTTTTATTTCTTTACGATATCTTAATTTTTTTTTAAATAAATTCCATTTTTTTGAATTTAATTTTAATAAGTTTAAATTTTTATGTATATTTCGATTATTTTGAAAACATATTTTATTTCTTGGTTTTAATTTATTCATATTATTTATTAAAATATTTTACGTAATAAATACATTAAAGTATATATTGATTGGATATTTCGAGAATTTGTTACAATAGGATAATTTATATTTTTTATTGTTTGACTTGTATTTATTAATGAAATAGTGGGGATTTGTAAAATAGAAAGTTCTTGATTTAAAAAAGTATCTTTTATTGAACTTTTAATTATTAAAATTAATTTTATTTCATTTTCTTTAATTAAATAATTAATTACTTTATTAAATGTTGTATTCATAATTTTATTAGTAATTAAACCATTTACCCATTCTTTATTAAAAAAAATAATATTTGGATTTTTTTTAATAAATGATATATTTAATAAAAATTGAACTTCATTATTATTTCCTATTATTAAAATTTTTTCATTTTTTTGTAACATATTTTTTATTAATTTAAAAATACGTTTTAAAAAAAATGAAACATCTTTTAAATTAATTATAGTATAATCATAACGACTTCCATATATAAATGGTAATATTTCTTTATTTGTATAAATTAATGATTCTCCATACATGTTTTTTGATTTAAATAATAAATTTAATAATATATTATTATTTTTTTTTTTATTTTTTTGTATCATATTTAATTATTTTTTACTTTTTTTTCCTTCTTTTTGTAAAATTTTTTCATTTTTTAATAATAAACCTTTACCTTTATATGGTTCAGGTTTTTTATGATTTTTAATATAATGCACAAATTGATTTAAAAAAATATAATCTATACTACTAAAAATTAAAATATTTGTTTGATTAATAATTTCAATATTTGAAGGAATTGGAATTATAATATTATGACTATATCCTAATTTTAAAATTAGATTATTATTTTCAATAAAAGCTTTAAAACCAATACCTTTTAAAAGTAAACTAGTTTTAAAACCTTGTAAAACACCTTTAATTTTTATTTTAATTAATTTATTATATAAATTTAAAATACTTTTTTTATTTTTGTTTATATTAATATTTATTAATACTTTATTTTTTTTAAAAAAAAAATTAATATTATCAATAAATGTTAAAGATAATAAACCTAAAGATGTTTTAAAAAAAATTGTTTTATCTTTACTAGAAAGTTTGATGTTTTTTTGAAAAAAAAAAATTTTATCAATAAAAAAAAGTTGAATATTTCCTAAAGGACTTTTAAAAAATTTTTTATTTTTTAATTTAATATTTTTTTTTAATATTTTAATCATAATTTTTTTAAAAAATTTTACAAATTAATTCACCACCTACATTTAATTTTTTAGCTTGTAAATCAGTTAAAATACCTATAGATGTTGAAATAATATAAAATCCTGTTTTTTTTTTATATAAATCTTTATTAGCTATATATAAACGTTTTCCTGGCTTAGAAAGTCGTTTTATATCCGTAATAACTGCTTTATTTTTTCTATACTTTAAATAAATATCTAATTGATTTTTTGAATTTATTTTATAACTTTTTATAAAACCTTCTTTAACTAAAATATTTAAAATATTTATACTTTGTTTTGATTTTTGTTGTATTATTTTTGATTTTTTTGCTAAGTAACCGTTTTTTATTTTTGAAAATAAATTTGAAAGAGTATCTGTTATAATCATAATAAAATTTACCAACTATATTTTGAAACACCGGGTAAAAATCCTTTTGATGCTAATTTACGTAATTGAATTCTAGAAATTTTAAATAAACGATAAACACTTTTAGGACGTCCTGTTAAAACACATAAATTTTTAATTCGAGTAATTGATGAATTTTGGTGAAAAAAAAACCATTTTTGTTGTAATTTCCATCGTAAATCTTTTTTAATATTTAAATTTTTTGAAAGAATTTTTAACGTTAATCTATTTTTTTCAAAATTTTTAAATAAATAACGTTGTTTAATATTTTTTTTAATTTTTTTTTGCATAAAATTATATAATAAATGTGGAGATAATCGGATTCGAACCGATAACCTTATATTTGCAAAACATACTTTCTACCAGTTGAAATATATCCCCTAATAAGTGTATTGGGACTTGAACCCAAGACCATCGGATTAAAAGTCCGGTGCTCTACCAACTGAGCTATACACTTATTTTAAAATTAATTAAATTTTTAATTAACTGTTATAAAAATTTTTTTAAATAATAAAAATTTTTGATTTAAAAAAATATTAATTTTTTGTTTTAATAAAGTATTAAAAATTGGTGTTTCATGTATTTTAATTTCTTGATTTTTTTTATAAATTGATAATTTTTTATTAAAAAATAATTCAAAATTAGAACAAAAGGTTTTATAAGAATTATTAAAAAAAAAAATAATATTATTTTTTTCAAAATTAATTTGATTTTTTTTTTTATTATCAAAAATTATTTTTTTTTTTCTAAATTTTAAATTATAACAAATTTTAGGTAAAAAAAAATAAGTAACAAAAAAATAAAAATTAAAAAAAAAAAATAAAAACCATGAAACTTGATTAAAAAATGAAAATTGATCGAATTGTGGCATAATTTATCTTTAAAATTTTATTTCTTCAACATATATTTTTCTTGAAAGAACACTTTTAGTTTTATTTTAAACTATTATTTTGTATTTTTTGATCTTGAATAATAGTTTGAATATATGAAAGTCTTGAAAATTCTTTTTTTGATTTTTTAAATATATTTAAATTATTAACTTTAAAATTTAAATATTTTAATTTATAACAATTAATTAATCGTGTAGAATTAATTCTTTTTTTATAAAAACTTTTTTTATTATATTTATTAAAATAAAATTTTTTTTTATAATTTAAAGCATTATTTAAATTAATAGGTTTCATAGAAAAAATAAAACCTAAAATCGAAATAAAAATTTTTTTATTATTCCAATTTCCACCTAATAAACGACCTTTTATTGAATTTTTTTTTTTTTCTAAAATATGTTGAAACATTATTTTATTAAATTGATATAATATATTATAAGTTAATTCATAATTAAATAATATAATATTTTCATATTTTAGAGCAATTGTTGAAATTTCATCTATTTTTATTAAAGTAAAAGGTAAATAGATATTTTCATAATTGTTAAATTCAATTACATATGATTCTAAATTTACATTATTGTATAAAATTTGATTTTCAAATAAAATATTTTTTAATTTAAATTTTTTTTTTTTTAAATAATTATTGTTTAAAAATTGTTGATAATTTAGTAAATTATTAATTTTTTGTTTTTTTAATTTTTTCATTTAAAATTTTTTAATTAGGCTTAGTAGGATTTGAACCTACAACTACACCGTTATGAGCGGTATGCTCTAACCAATTAAACTATAAGCCTTATTATTTATAAATAAATTTTGTTTTAACTGGTAATTTATTTGAACCTGCTTTTAAAACTTTTTTTGCATTTTCTAATGAAATACCACTAATTTCATATAAAATTTGACCCTTTTTTACTTTAGCTACCCAAAAAGAAACAGCACCTTTGCCTTTACCCATACGATTTTCTGTAGGTTTTGCTGTAATAGGTGTATCTGGGAAAATTCTTATCCAAAGAAATCCTAATCTTTTCATTTTTCGAATAATTATTCTACGAGTTGCTTCTATTTGTCTTGAAGTTAAACGAGTTTCTTCTAAAACCTTAATTGCATATTTACCATAAATAATATTATTACCTTTTGTTGTTTTACCTACAAGTTTACCTTTAAATTGTTTTTTATATTTAGTTTTTTTTGGAAATAACATAATTAAAATTATTTAATTTTTTTTTTATTCTTAAATATTTTTTTTAAAAATTTAGGATTTAATGCTATTTGTAAAGGTTTAAAGAAAACCCATAATTTAATACTACAAATACCTGATGGAGTTTTAAATTCATTGAAATGATATTTGATATCATATTCTAAAGTATTTAAAGGTATCTTTCCTTTTTGAAAAATCATTTTTTTTTTACGTTTTGATTTATTTAAACGACCTTTAAATTGCAAACGGTATCCAACAAAATTAGAAAACATTTTAAAAAATTCTTGAAGCATATTATCAATATTATTTATAAATTTTTTATGTGTTTTTTTTCTTTCTAATGTTTGTTTAATATAAAATGTTATTATATTAATATTCTTAGTATAAAAAGCATAACTGAAATTATAAATCATTTTTTTAACATTTTTATTAATTTTATTATTTTTTTTGATTTTATAAAAAATTTTTTGTAAATTTTTACGTAATTTAAAAAATTCAAAAAAATGAACATTTTTAATAAATAATTTAATGTTATTATTAGGATAATATGAATTTAAATGATTTATAATTTTATTATAAGATAATTTATAATATTTTTTTGCATTTTTTTGTATATAAACATATACATTAACATTATTAGATGTTTTTATAATATTTATATCTATTAATTTTAAATTTTTATAATTAAAAATATTTTCAAAATATTTTTTAATTTCTAAATCAAAATGTAATAAATTTGAATATTCATTATTATTGACAATCCATTTTGAACTCCAATTTTTTTTTTTATTTAATCTTAAACTAATTGGTATAACTTTTTGACCCATATTTTATTTTTTTTTTTTATAGATATGTTTTTTTCGTGTATTAATAAATTCACCAAATTTAAAACCAATCATTTTATCATTTATTTCTAAATTAATAAATATTTTACCATTATAAACACTTACAGAATGATTACTATATTCTGGTAATATTGTTAAATTTTTATTAGTTATTTTCATCCATTGTTTTTTTTTTAATAAATTAACTTTAAAAAATGGACCTTTATATTTACTTCTAGACATAATTTATTGAATAATTAATTTTTTTTTTTTTTTTTTACGTGTAGGTTTTCCTTTAGTTATTTTACCTTGAGGTGTTACCGAAGGTCTTCCACCACTTGTTTTACCTTCACCACCACCATGTGGATGGTCAACCGGATTTTTGGCTACACCACGGACCGAAGGTCTTCTATTTAACCAACGTGAACGTCCAGCTTTTCCTAATTTAATTTTTTTATGATTAATATTAGATACTATACCTAATGTAGCATAACAAGTTAATAAAATTAATTTTAATTCCCCAGAATTTAAACGAATTCTTGCATATTTATTATTAATTTTTTGAATTAATTGTGCTGAGGTACCAGCACTTCTTATTAATTTACCTCTTGATTGTGGATATAAACTAATATTATGTATTAAACTACCAATAGGAATATTTTGTAAAGGTAAGGCATTACCTACTTTTAATTCAGCATTTGATGAACTTTTTATATATTGATTGATTTTTAAACCTTCCGGTGCTAAAATTAAATATGATTTAAAATTGTTTTTAATATAAGCAATATTTGCAGAACGGTTAGGATCATATAAAATTTTAATAACAGAACCTTCTATATTTTGAGATCTATTAAAATTAATTATTCTGTATAAACGTTTATGACCGCCTCCGCGATGTCTTACGGTTATTCTACCTTGATTATTTTTACCATTAGCACGTTGAAAACCTTTTGTTAAAGATTTAATTTTAAAAATTCGAGTTAAATTATTTTTTTTTAATAAAAATGTTTGACGTTGTGAAGGTGTTATGGGATTTATTTTTTTTTCTATCATTTTATATGGTATATAGATAAAATCTATTATGTTATATATTTTTAATAAAACAATTTCAGATTCAAAAAGTATTTTATATTCATTAACTATATTATATGGTATTAATGAATTTCAATCTAAGAAAATTTGTAAAAATATAGGAATTAATCCTCAAATCACCCTTAATAAACTTAAAAACAACCACGTAAATCGACTTATTAATTATATTAATAAAAATTTAAAAGTTGAACAGATTTTAAAAAAATTAAAAACTGAAAGATTAAATGAATTAGTAGAAATTAAAAGTAATCGTGGAATTAGACAAAGTCAAGGATTACCTGTTCGAGGACAACGTACACATACAAATGCTAAAACGTCTAAAAAATTAAAAAAAATTTTTATTCAAAAACGTATTTTACGTAATAAACGTCCATTTAAGGTACAAAAAAAAAAAAAATAAAATTATTATTCTATGAATAACAATAAATTTAAATATAATTTTAGAAATAAATATAAAATAAAAAAAAATTTAAAAAAAAAAAATCCTTTAATTTTAGCTAATTTACATATCACTGCTAGTTTAAAAAATACTATTATAAGTTTAACAACTTATAATGGCAATCTTTTAAAACAATGGTCTACAAAATCATTAAAAAAAACAAGATTTAAAAAAAATACACCATATAATGTTCAATTAATTGTTTATAAAATTAATAAATACCTTCAATTAAAAAAAATAAAAAAATTAAAAGTTTATTTACATGGTACAGGTTTAGGTAGATATAATGTTTTAAAAAATTTAAAAAAAAATTTTAAAGTAAGATATCTTTTAGATAAAACAACAAAACCTTTCAATGGTTGTAGATTAAAAAAACAAAAAAGACGTTAATTCTAACATCTTTAATACGGATAGGTGATCGAGTGGTTTAAGGTGTCAGTCTTGAAAACTGAAGTATGTAAAAATACCGTGGGTTCAAATCCCACTCTATCCTTTAATTTTAAAAAGCTAGAGACGGATTTGAACCGTCATTAAAGGATTTGCAGTCCTTTACATTACCCTTATGTTATCTAGCCAAAACTTAAATTTTAATATATGAATAAAAATAAAAAATTTTTTACCTATAAAAATAAAATTATTTTAACAAATGGATCTTCTTTAAAAATAACATCTATTAAGTATCTAAAAAATTATCAATTAAATTTAAAAATTTTTAAAGAAAAAAAAATTATTACAGATACAAATATTAATTTAAATAAAAATAAATTAAATTTTATAAAAAAAATAATTTAATTTATATTTATTTATATTTATTTATATTTATTTATATTTATTTATATATATTAAAATATATATAAATATTTCAAAAATTAATATAAAAAAAAAATAAATTAATAAAAAATTAAATATATCTGGTGGTGTAATTAAAGCACTTAATAATATTATTTTTAAATAAAAAAATTTTCTTAAATTAATAATTATTTTAATTTGAAAAATATTATTAAATATTAAAAAAAATAATAAAAAAAAATAAATAAATATTATAAATATATAAATAAATGATGAAAAAATAAAATCAAAATAATTATTAATTTTTGGTTCAAAATAAATAGTTAAAATATATAAATTTGAAAAATTTAAATTTAATAAAAAATTCCAAATATGTGGAATCATTCTTGTAAAAATTAAATTTATTATAAAAAAATTAAAAAAAATATAAAAAATATAAAATTTTATAAAAAGAAAATTTTCAAATTTATATAAACCTTTTAATAAAAAAAACCAAATTAATAAAATACTTAATTGAATTGTTATAAAAGTTGCTATAAAAATTGCTATAAAAAGATTAGTAATAAAAATTTCAGTAATATTTGTAAAGATAAAATATTTTAACATATTTTTATTAAGTAAATTATTAACTAATAAATATATTAATTGATCTGAAAAATAATATGAAATTATAAAAAGATAAAAAAAAGTAATTAAAAATATAATAAAATTATATTTTAATTCAAATAAATGTAATTGTAAATAAGTTATTATTTTATTTTTTTTCATATATTTTTTAAAATAATATATTAGCCTACTTGGTGAAATTGGTAAACACGATAGATTTAAAATCTGTTCCCATTTAAGGGTTATTGGTTCAAGTCCAATAGTAGGTATTTATTTATTATCAAAGTGGTGAAATTGGTAAACACGTTACACTTAGGATGTAAAGCTTAAAAGCATTAAGGGTTCAAGTCCCTTCTTTGATAATCTCTATAAGAATATATTTTAGATATAAAATAATATATTTAAAAAAAATATAGCTTTTTAGTGAAAATAAATTCATATTATATTTAATTTTTTATCATATCAATGATTACTATATATATTAACAATATAAAATTAAAAGTTAATAAAAATTTAACAGTATTACAAGCTTGTAATAATTTCAAAATTGAAATTCCTAAATTTTGTTTTCAAGAAAATTTACAAATTGCTGGAAATTGTAGAATGTGTTTAGTTGAGATTGAAAATTCACCTAAACCTGTAGCTTCATGTGCTATGCCTTTAATGCCTAATATGAAAATATTTACTAATACACCTTTAGTACAAAAAGCACGTGAAAGTGTATTAGAATTTCTTTTAATAAATCATCCTTTAGATTGTCCTATTTGTGATCAAGCATCTGAATGTGATTTACAAGATCAAACTATGATTTTTGGTTCTGATCGTAGTCGTTTTTTTTTTAAAAAACGTAGTGTAGAAGATAAATATTGCGGTCCTTTTATTAAAACTATTATGACTAGATGTATTCATTGTACACGTTGTGTTCGTTTTGCAAATGAAATTTGTGGAATTGATGATTTAGGTACTACAGGTCGTGGTAATAAAACAGAAATTAATTTTTATTATCCAAAAATTTTTAATTCTGAATTTTCTGGTAATTTAATTGATTTATGTCCTGTAGGAGCGTTAACTTCAAAACCTTATACTTTTAAAGCCCGTTCTTGGGAATTAAAAAAAAAGGAAGGTATTGATATTTTAGATAGTATAGGTTCAAATATTAAAATTGATATTTTTAATAATGAAATTGTACGTATTTTACCTAAAACTAATTTTAATATTAATAAAGAATGGATATCAAATAAAACTAGATATTTTTTTGATAGTTTAAAATACCAACGATTAAAATATCCTTTATTAAAAGATAATGAAAATAATTTTTATAAAATTTCATGGTTAGATGCTTTAAATATAATTAATAAAAAATTAATAACTACAGATAGTTCAAATATTAAAAGTATTATTGGTAATTTAACTGATTTAGAATCGCTTTTTTTATTAAAAAAAAATTTTAATAAATTAGGAATTTCAAATATTAATTATGAATATTTTTTAAATAATAACAATTTTAAAATTAATTCAGATTTAACTTCAAATTTTTTATTTAATAATACTTTAAAATCGATTGAAGAATCAGATCTTTGTTTAATAATAGGTAGTGATATACGTAAAGAAGTTTCTATTTTAAATATTCATTTAATTAATCGTTTACGAAAAGGAAATTTTAAAATAGCTTATATGGGGAATAAAACTAATTTTACTTATCCAATAAAACATTTAGGATTAACTTATAAAACATTAATAAATATTATATTAGGAAAACATTCATTTTGTAAAGATTTAAAAAAGGCAAAAAAACCTTTAATTATTATAGGTGAAAATATTATAAATCAAAAAAATGGATTTTTTTTTTTATCAAAATTAAAAAATTTATCATTTTTAAAAAATAATATTAATTTTTTTAATTCTCAAACTTCTTTAATTAATTTTTTTGAAATTACTTTTTCAAAATCACAAAATTTATTAAATAATTCAAAATTATATTATTTATTTAATACAAATTTACAAAATAAATTAAAAATTTCTAAAAATACTTTTATTATTTATCAAGGACATCATTTTACTAAAGATGCACAAAATTCAAATTTAATTTTACCTGGATTAACTTTTTTAGAAAAAAAAGGGATGTATATTAATTTAGAAGGTTTTATTCAAAAAAATGAACAAATTTTAAATTTAAATACTGAACAACGTAAAGATTCTATAATTTATAAAAATATTTATAAGTTTGTATTAAATAAAAATCAATTAAAAATAGATTCATTTTTAAAAATTAAAGATATTTTACCTTATTTATTAAAAAAAAAATTAAAAATTATAAATAATTTTAATTTTAACAAAAAACATTTAAAAATTAATATTAATTTTTTAGATTCTTTAATTAAAAATAATTATTATACAAATATATTAGAACAATATTCAAAAATATTAATGAATTCTAAAAAAATTATTAAAAATCAATCAAAATCATTATGATATACACAATTTTAAAATTTTTAATTTTAGTATTACCTTTATTAATTGCTGTGGCTTATTTTACTTTAGTTGAACGTAAAATATTAGCTTCTATTCAAAGAAGAAGAGGACCTAATGTTGTAGGTACCTTTGGATTATTACAACCATTAGCTGATGGTCTTAAACTATTCGTAAAAGAAACTATTTTACCAAGTAATGCTGATGTAATTTTATTTATATTTGCACCTATTTTAGCTTTTTTTTTAAGTTTATTAAGTTGGACTGTAATCCCTTTAGGATTTGGTATGTTTTTTACCGAATTAAATATAGGTATTCTATATTTATTAGCAATTTCATCATTAGGTGTTTATGGTATTATTATTGGAGGTTGGTCAAGTAACTCAAAATATTCCTTTTTAGGTGCATTAAGATCAACTGCACAAATGATTTCATATGAATTAACTATTGGATTTTCAATTCTTTCAGTAATTGTTTGTGCTAAATCTTTAAATTTAATTTCTATTGTTTTAGCACAAAAAACTGTTTGGTATTGTTTCCCTCTTTTTCCTATTTTTTTAATTTTTTTTATATCTTGTTTAGCCGAAACAAATAGACATCCATTTGATTTACCTGAAGCTGAGGCTGAATTAGTTTCTGGTTATAATGTTGAATATTCTGCTATGGGTTTTGCATTATTTTTTTTAGGTGAATATGCAAATATGTTATTAATGAGTAGTTTAACTACTATTTTATTTTTAGGCGGTTGGCTTGCACCTTTTCCTTTCAGTATTGAATTTATTAATTTCTTACCAGGATCTTTTTGGTTTAGTATTAAAGTATGTTTTTTTGTTGTTTTATTTGTAGTAGCTCGAGCTATTTTACCTAGATATCGTTATGATCAATTAATGCGTTTAGGTTGGAAAGTGTTTTTACCTTTTACATTAAGTTGGTTTTTATATACTGCAGGTATTTTAATAAGTTTTAATTGGTTAATTTAATTATGAGTATTTTAAATCATTTTATTTTTACTTTTTTTTTATTTTGTCTAGGATTATTCGGTATAATTTTAAATAGACAAAATATTATAATTATTTTAATGTCTATTGAATTATTATTATTATCAATTAATTTAAATTTTATTTATTTTGCAGTTTTAATTGATGATATAATAGGACAAGTTTTTTCATTATTAATCTTAACCGTAGCAGCTGCAGAATCTGCTATAGGATTAGCTATTATGATTGTTTTCTTTAAATTATATGGGGATATTTCAATTTATAAAATTAATTTATTATCATTATAAAAATTTTTATTTAAAAAAATAAATTAAATATTAAATAATAATATTTAATTTATTTTTAATCTAATTTAATATATAAACTTTTATTTATATATTTTTTATATTGACAGATAAAGTAAATCGAAAAAACCTTCTCTTCTATATTTTTTAAAAAAGGTTTTGATTTATTTAGATATAATTATTCGTCTTTACTTAATAAACTAATAATTTCTTTCATAATTTCATTGAATTTTTGTAAATTTTTTACTTGAATATTATTACATAAAAAAAAAGAATGAATCTCTTTTAATACATATAATATATTTTTTTTTTCTTCCAGTGAAGGATTATTTAATATTTTTTGAACATTTAAAAAAATATCCCTATATAAAGTCCAATCTGTTACAAAAACTAATTCATTTAATAAATCTTGTAATTTATTGATATCTGAATTATTATTGATATAATTTATAAAAAATAAAAAACTAATAAAAGTTATTGTACTTAATATAAAAATTTTAAAATAAGAAATTGATTTTTTTTCTTCTGGAATAAGAGTTTCATCATTAATATTTTTATTCTCAATATCTTCTTCAGAAATATCTATATCAAAAATTAAAAAAAAAATCAAATTTTTTAAAAAATTAAAAATAAAATTCATAATTTTTATAATTTAATTAATAAAACTATTTACAACCTCTTGGATTCGAACCAAGATTTTAAAGCTTAGAAGGCTAATACTCTACCAATTAAGTTAAGATTGTTTTAGTTTTATTTGTATTTAAACAAATTTATGTGAATGTACATTAAAAATAGCTTTTAATGAATTTCTTGAAAGTTGTTTATAAATATTTTGTTTAAAAATTTTTTTTTTTTCTTTTTTAGTTAAAGTTACTGCACCTATTAAAGCGATTAATAATATAATACCAGCTGCTAAAAAAAAAAAAGCATAATAACTATATAAAATTTGACCTATTGTTTCAATATTTGTAATAGTATCTAATTGATTAATAAAATTTTTTAAAAAAGGTTTTACATCAACAAATATTTCGAAAGTACCTTTCATACTATCTTTAAAGAAAAATAAAGTATTGACTTCTTGATTAAAAAAAGAATTATTTATTAAATGATAATATGATGTAAAAACTTTACTAAACATAACGAATGTTTCTAAAAAAAAAATAAAACTAATTAAAAAAATAATAGGTAAATAACCAAAATTATTATTTATTTTATTTTTATCAATTAAAACATTAACATCTAACATCATAATAACAAATAAAAATAACACAGTAATAGCTCCTACATAAATAATAATTAACATAATTGATAAAAATTCAACTTCTGAAATTAATAATAATCCTGTTGAATTTGTAAAAACTAATATTAAAAAGAATGCAGAATATATTGTATTTGTAGAATATATTACAAATATAGCTGAAGTTAAAGCTATAGTTGAAAAAGTATAAAAAAAAATTGTTTCAAAATCCATAATATATATAATTTTATCTTAAAAGATATATATTTTATTATTTTTATTTAATTAATAAAAAAATAAATAAAAATAATAAAATAGTAATAATATTAAAATAATAAATAATAGAAAAAAAAATAATATTTATTAAAAAAATTGTACTAATTAACATTAATAAAGAATAATGATAAATATAACCCGTTTGTAATAAAATTATTTTTTGACTTAAAAAAGAAAAAATTGCCGTTAAACCATAAGGACCACATATTTCAATTAATCCTTTATCAATCATTTTATATGTCACATTATAACCAATTTTTAAAATATATTGATTAATAAATTCATAATAAATTTTATCAAAATACCATTTTCTATTTAAAAAATTATAAAAATAAATCCCATATTCTGAAATTTTTAAATTATATAAAAATTTAAATTTAAAAAAATATAAATAAAAAGCACTAAATAAACCACAGAAACTTAAAATAACTGGTAATAATTTAAAAAATGTTGGTAAAAATTCAGCATCAATCATTTGATTATTTAATGGATCTATATAGATAGAATTATTCCAAAAATTTGAACCTAATCCTACAAACATATCTTTAGAAATATAACCAATAAAAATACTACCAAAAGCTAATAAACCTAAAGGAATTCCCATTTCTAATGGAACATCATGTGCATTTTTAATAATATTTTTATAAGCATTGGTTTCACTTAAAAATGCAAAAAATAATAAACGAGTAGAATAAAAAGCCGTAAAAAAAGCACCTGTTGTACCCAACCAATAAGCAAAATGACCTGTTTCACTAAAACTAGCAAAAGCTACTTCTAATATTAAATCTTTAGAATAAAATCCAGTTAAAAAAGGGAAACCCATTAAGGATAAAGAACCTATTAAAAACATTATATAAGTAAAAGGTAAAATACGTCTTAAACCACCCATTTTTCTAATATCTTGTTCATCACCCATTGCATGAATTACTGCACCAGAACATAGGAATAATAAAGCTTTAAAATATGCATGATTTGATAAATGGAAAATTGCTAAAGGATAATTTGATAATCCGCACGCAAAAAACATATAACCTAATTGACTACAAGTAGAATAAGCAACTATTTTTTTAAAATCATTTTGTACTAATCCAACAGTACTAGCAAAAAAAGCGGTAGAAGCACCAATAATTGTAATAATTTTTAAAGAAAACATTGAATATTCAAACATAGGCGAACAACGAGCAGTTAAATATACACCCGCTGTTACCATTGTAGCTGCGTGAATTAATGCAGAAACAGGTGTAGGACCTTCCATAGCATCAGGTAACCATAAATGTAAAAAAATTTGAGCAGATTTACCCATCGCACCTATAAAAATTAAAATACAAGCTACATCAATAATACTTAAAATATAATTAAAAAAAATAAATTTAAAGTCTTTAACAATAGAAATAGCAGCAAAAGTACTAAAATATTCAATTGTTCTTATATTATAGAAAATAGTTAATACTCCTAATAATAAAATTAAATCACTAATTCTATTAACTAACATTGCTTTAATAGCTGCTTTATTTGCTTGTAAACGTGTAAACCAAAAATTAATTAATAAATAAGAACAAAAACCAACACCTTCCCATCCAACAAACATTTGCATGAAATTATCACCAGTAACTAATATAATCATAAAAAAAGTAAATAATGATAAATATGACATAAATCTTGATAAATGTGGATCATGTGCCATATATTGTGATGAATATAAATGAACTAAGGTTGAAATACTAGTTACAACAACTAACATTATCATAGTTAAACTATCAAATAAAAAACACCAATTACAATTAAATAAACCACTATTAATCCAATTTGAAATATAAATAATATATTCATATTCATTAGTAATTGAATTATATATAATAATTAATGAAAAAAGACAACTTAAAAAAGTTGTTAATGTAGTTATAAATACTGAACCTTTACGTCCAATATAAAAACCAAATAATCCAGCTGCTACTGAACCTAAAAAAGGTAAAAAAATTAAAGTTAATAATAACATAATAAAATAAAATAAATTTGAAATATTAAAAATAAAATATTTCTACTTAAATAATAAATAATTTTAAATTAAATAATTTTTATAATATTATACAAAAATTTTATAATATTTTTAATCTAATAAATCAATATTATTTTATGTAATTTTAAATATCTACAATAGAATTATTATTTAATATAAAATTATAATAAATTTTACATATTATTTTTATTAAATAAATAATAAAAATAATATATAAAATTATTATTTAGTAATAAAATTACTAGTAAAATCAGTAGCTAAAGTATTTAATTTTTTATCTAATTCTTTAGAAATTTCTTTTTTAGTTAAAATTTCTTCTAAAATATCTGAATGATTATTTTTAATAAAGTTTAACCAATTAGTTTCAAAAATTGAAATTTTATCTACAGCAATTTTATCTAAAAAACCTCTTACACCTAAATAAATAATTACAATTTGATCTTCAACTGATAAAGGTATATTTAATCCTTGTTTTAACATTTCGGTTAATCTAACTCCTCTATTTAATTGTTGTTGAGTAGTTGCATCTAAATCTGAACCAAATTGAGCAAAAGCTTGTACTTCTCTAAATTGTGCTAATTCTAATTTCATAGTACCCGCTATTTGTTTCATAGCTTTAATTTGAGCTGCAGAACCAACACGACTTACAGATAAACCTACACTAATTGCAGGTCTTTGACCTTCATTAAATAATTCAGTTTCTAAGAAAATTTGTCCATCAGTAATTGAAATAACATTAGTAGGAATATATGCAGAAACGTCACCAGCTTGAGTTTCAATAATAGGTAAAGCAGTTAATGAACCACCACCAATTTTTCTATTCATTTTAGCAGCTCTTTCTAATAAACGAGAGTGTAAATAAAATACATCACCTGGATAAGCTTCTCTACCTGGAGGTCTTCTTAATAATAATGACATTTGTCTATAAGCTACAGCTTGTTTTGATAAATCATCATAAAAAATAACAGCATGTTTACCATTATCTCTAAAATATTCACCTAAAGCACAACCGGTATAAGGTGCTAAATATTGTAAAGGTGCTGAATCCGAAGCGGTTGCAGCTACAATAACAGAAAAAAACATTGCATTTTTTTCTTCTAAAGTTTTTGTTAATTCAGCAATAGTTGATCTTTTTTGACCTACACCTACATAAATACAATATAATTGATTATTTGTATCTTTTTTTAAATGAGGTTCTCTTTGATTAATTATAGTATCAATAGCAATAGAAGTTTTTCCTGTTTGTCTATCACCAATAATTAATTCCCTTTGTCCACGACCAATAGGAATTAAACTATCTACAGCTTTTAAACCAGTTTGTACAGGTTCTTTAACACTTTCTCTAGGCATAATACCTGGAGCTTTAACTTCTACTCTACTTTCTAATTTACTATTAATTTGACCTTTACCGTCAATAGGTTGTCCTAAAGCATCTACTACTCTACCTAATACTTCGGGTCCTACAGGAACACTAACAATTGATCCAGTTCTTCTTACAAAATTACCTTCTTGAATTTCCCTATCATTACTAAAAACAACAACACCAACAACATCAGGTTCTAAATTTAAAGCCATTCCTTTAATATTACCATTATTAAATTCAACCATTTCACCAGCTTGAATTTTAGTTAAACCGTAACATCTAGCAATACCATCACTCATTGAAAGAACAATACCTGTTTCTTGTAATTTTTTTTCATCTTTATATTTTTTAATATTTGATTCCAGTATATATGATAATTCAATAGCCATATTGGTTATTAAATTATCATATTATGAAATAATTATAAATTTTTATAATTATTAAAAATATATCAAATATATATTTTTTATACCCTTTACGAGAATTGAACTCGTATTTTTGCCGTGAAAAGGCAATGTCCTAACCATTAGACTAAAAGGGCTTTTTATTAAATAAAATAAAAATATTTTATTTAATAAAAATAAGAAAAATCAATATGTATTAAAATTTTCGATACACTCTCATGCATACAACTTTCAAAAATTTTAGGATATAAACCTAATAAGAAAATATTTGCAATTAAAATTAAATGTATTAAAAATTCACGATAAGTTAAATCATAATAAATTTTTAAATAAAGATTTTGAATATTACCGTAACAAATTCGATTATAAAATAATAAAGAATAAATACCACCTAAAAACATTCCAATTGTTGCAAAAATAGCTGTTGTAGTATTATCTTCAAAAATACCTGTTAAGATAAGAATTTCTCCTACAAAACTACTTGAACCTGGAATAGACATATTTGCTAATATATAAATAAATAATACAATACAAAATAAAGGCATTGTATGTGCTAAACCACCGTAATAATTAATAAAACGTGTATGATATCTATCATATAAACATCCAATTGAAAAAAACAATCCACTAGATACTAAACCGTGACTAATCATTTGAATAATACTACCTTCTAAACCTTGAATAGTTAAAGAAAAAATACCTAAAATAATAAAATTCATATGAGCAACTGAAGCATAAGCAATAATACGTTTTAAATCTGTTTGTCTTATAGCGGTTAATGAAGCATAAATAACTGATATTAAACATAAGACTAAAATATATGGTGTAAAATATAAAGCAGCTTTAGGAAATAAAGGAACTAAAAATCTTATCATACCATATGAACCTAATTTTAATAAAATACCCGCTAATAATACAGAACCTGCTGTAGGTGCTTCAACATGAGCTTCAGGTAACCAAACATGAAAAGGTAACATTGGAACTTTAACAGCAAATGTTAAAAAAAAAGCTAAAAAATATAATTTTTCATATGAAAAATTAAAATTACTATAATATAATATTTGATAATCTGTAGTACCTACGGTTAAAAATAAATGAATAATAGCAATAAACATAAATAATGAGCCCGCTAAAGTATACATAAAAAATAAATAAGAAGCTTTAATTTTACGTTCTCTTGATCCCCAAATACCAATAATCAAAAACATTGGAATTAATACACTTTCAAAGAAAATATAAAAAATAAGGATATCTAATACACTAAATGAAATTATTAAACAAAATTCTAAAATAAAATATAAAATAAAATATTCTTTTATATTTTTATTAATAATTTCATAGCTTATTAACATACAAATAGGAATCAAGAATGTTGTTAAAATTATAAAAAATAATGAAATACCATCAAGACCTAAATAAAAATTAATATTAAATTGACTAATCCATTCAATTTTAAATAAATATTGAAAATTAGAAGTCGATTTATCAAATAAAATCCATAAAGGTAATGACATTAGAAAAATGAAAAAAGACATAAAAATACTAAAATTTTTTATAAATTTTTCATTTTTTACAAAAGATAATATAATAACTGCAATCAATGGCAAAATAAGTAAAAAAATTAATATAAACTTATTAAACATAAAAATTTAAATAAACAAAAAAATGGGCGAAAAATGGGACTTGAACCCATAACACTTAGACCCACAATCTAACACTCTACCTTTAAGTTATAATCGCCTTTTAAATTTTTCTTAAATAATATATAAAATTTAAAAAAGGTTGAACAACTAAATTATTTAACGGTGGATTATTTTGAGATATTATTTGTTTTATTTTTAAATTAGAATAAATGGTATTTTGAAAACTTAAATAAATTAATTCAAGTTTTTTAAAATTAGTTAAATTTTTAATTAAATTTAAATCATTATTTCCATAAATTATTAAGATAGAACCTTGTCCCTTTAATTTTGAAAAAACATTAATAGTTAAATTTTGATTTAAAATTAAAGATTTATAATCTAATTTTTTAATATTTTTTTTTAAAGATATTATTTCGTTAATATTTAAATCATTATAACGAAATATATATATATATTTATAAGTTTGTTTAATTTTTTGTAATTGATTTAATTTATATTTTTTCAAAAATTTAATTTTTTGTTTAAACATATTTTTTTTATTTAACGATCAATTTCACCAAATACAACATCTAAAGTACCAATAATTGTAACTACATCAGCAATCATATGATTTTTAGCCATAAAATCTAATGCTTGTAAATGTAAAAATCCGGGTGATTTTATTTTACATCTGTAAGGTTTATTTGTCCCATCAGATACTAAATAAACACCATATTCTCCTTTAGGTGCTTCAATAACAGTATAAGTTTCTCCACTATTTACACTAATATTTTCAGAATAATATTTAAAATGGTGAATTAAAGACTCCATAGAATTTTTAATTTGAATTCTATTGGGGTTTGTAATTTTTTTATCGTCTAATTTTATAGGACCTTTAGGAATTTTATTAAGTACTTGTAAAATAATTCTAATAGATTGTCTCATTTCTTCAATTCTAATTAAATAACGATCATAACAATCACCATTGGTACCAACGGGTATATCAAATTCTAATTGATCATAAACTTCATAAGGTTGCGTTTTACGTAAATCCCATGAAATTCCAGATCCACGTAACATTACTCCACTAAAACCTAAATTTAAAGCATCTTTAGCAGAAACAATACCAATATCTACTAATCTTTGTTTCCAGATTCTATTATTAGTTAACATTTCTTCAATTTCATCTAACCTAGTATTAAATTGTTCACAAAAAATATATATATCATTTAATAATCCTTTAGGTAAATCTTGATTAACTCCTCCAGGTCTAAAATAAGCTGCATGCATACGTGCACCAGAAACTCGTTCATAAAATTCCATTAATTTCTCACGTTCCTCAAATCCCCAAAAATATGGTGTCATAGCTCCTACATCTAAAGCATGACAACAAACAGCTAATAAATGATTTAAAATACGTGTTATTTCTGAAAATAAAACACGAATATATTGTGCTCTTAAAGGGATATTACAATTTAATAATTTTTCTATAGCTAAAACATAAGCATGTTCTTGACACATCATTGAAACATAATCTAATCTATCGAAATAAGGTAAAGCTTGTAAATAATTTTTATATTCTATTAATTTTTCAGTACCCCTATGTAATAAACCTATATGAGAATCAGCTTTTTGAACTACTTCTCCATTTAATTCTAAAATTAAACGTAAAACACCATGAGCTGCTGGATGTTGTGGACCGAAATTTATAGAAAAATTTTTAATTTTTTTTAATGACATATTTATTTAATTTTTATTTAATTAAAATAAAATATTTATAAATTAATTTTTTTATAAATATATAGCATATATAGTAAGTAAATATTTTAAAAATATTTATTTCTTTTATTACATTATGATTTTTCAGGAAATTTTTAATAATAATTTTGAAATTATTATTCCCGAATTTTTTTTAACAACTATCTTATTAATTTTATTATTATTTGGAGTTTTTTATAAAAAAAATCAAAATATGCAAAAAATTTTGATTATTAAAAATATTACTACTATAATAATATATTTATTATTAATTCTTTTAATATTAACATTAAATATAACAAATATTTCAAATAATATATTAAATGGTGTATTAATTATTAATAATTTTACACAATTTATTAAAATAATTTTAATTTTATCAACAATTGTTTGTTTTTTAATACAACAAAAATATTTAATACAACAAAAAATAAATTCATATGAAATTAATATATTAATGTTAATATCATTATTAGGTTTAATGTTATTAATATCTTCAAATCATTTAATTACTTTATATTTATCAATAGAATTACAAAGTTTAAGTTTTTATATATTAACATCAACTCAAAAAAAATCTATATTATCAATCGAAGCTGGATTAAAATATTTTATTTTAGGATCAATTGCTTCAGGTTTTATTTTATTTGGTTCTTCAATAATTTATGCTATTACAGGTTCTTTAAATTTTAATAATATTTTTTTAATATTATCAAATATAAATTTTTTGGAAAATATTAATATTTTAATAAGTTTATCTTATGGATTAATTTTTATTTTCGTTGGTATTTTATTTAAAATAGGAGCTTCACCTTTTCATTTTTGGTTACCTGATGTATATGAAGGTGCTCCTAATAATATTTCTAGTTTTTTTGCTATTGTACCTAAAATAGCTTTTATTGGTATTTTAATTCGTTTATTTTTTGAAATTTTTTTTAATATTTCATATTTTTTTGAAATTTTTTTTTATATTATTTCTTTTTTATCTATGTTAATAGGTGCATTATCAGCATTACAACAAAAAAAAATTAAAAGATTATTAGCTTATAGTTCTATAAGTCATGTAGGTTTTATTTTAATAGGATTTACTTCAAATATGTTAAATAATATACCTTTTATATTATTATATGTTATTATTTATATTATAACAAGTATTAATTTATGGACTTCATATTTATCTTTAAATATAAATCATAAACCTATTAAATATTTAACAGATTTATCAAATATATATGTTATTAATAAATTACTTGCTATTATTATTATATTAAATATTTTTTCATTAGCGGGTATACCACCATTGGCTGGTTTTTTTTCAAAATTATTTATATTTTTTTCAGCTATTAAAAATAATTATTTTAGTTTAGTTTTTTTTGGTATTATTATAAGTATTTTAAGTTCTTTTTATTATTTAAAAATAATTAAAATTATTTATTTTGAAAAAATATTAAGAAAAATGTATATTTCAAAAATAAATAAAATACAAAGTTTAGTATTATCAATTAATACTCAATTTATTTTATTTTTATTTATTTATCCTAATCTTATATTAGTAAATTTAAACAAAATTTATTTATATTTATTAATATAAGATTTAGTCTGGATAGCTCAGTTGGTTAGAGTAAAAGACTGAAAATCTTTGTGTCGGTGGTTCAAATCCACCTCCAGACAATTTTTATTATTAAAAATATGTATCTTTTAAGAATAACTTTTAAATCCTTTCAAAAAATAAATCAACTTAAACAGAATTTATTAAAATTAAAAAAAATTAATAAATTAAAAAATATTCAAATACAAGGAATATTCCAAACAAAAAATAAAAATAAAATTTTTACTCTATTAAAATCTCCACATGTAAATAAAAAATCACGTGAACATTTTATAATTAAAAATTATACACCAAAAATTGATATAAAATTTAAAAATTTTTTTCAATTATTAAATTTTTTAATTTTAATTAAAAAAATTTTATCAGAAAATGCATTAACAAATATTAAAATTCTAAAAAAAAATTAAAGTTATGCTTATAGCTTAATTGGATAAAGCATTAGATTGCGGATCTATAAAATGAAAGTTCGAGTCTTTCTAAGCATATATTTTATTTTGAAGTATAGCCAAGTGGTAAGGCCTCCGTTTTTGGTACGGAAAATCAAAGGTTCGAATCCTTTTACTTCAAAGGGCCTATAACTCAGTTGGTTAGAGTATACGCCTGATAAGTGTAAAGTCAGTAGTTCAAATCTACTTAGGCCCATAGAATAATTAGCTCAATTGGTAGAGTATTTCGTTTACACCGAAAATGTTAGCGGTTCGAGTCCGTTATTATTCAATTAAAAAAAAAATAATATGTCAACAATTAATCAATTATTTTTAAAAAAACAAAAACGTTTAGAAAAAAAAAAAAGAAATAAAAGTCCAGCTTTAAAACAATGTCCACAACGTAAAGGTATTTGTTTAAAAGTTTATAATACAACTCCTAAAAAACCTAACTCAGCAATGCGTAAAGTAGCAAAAGTTCATTTATCTAGTAGATATACAATAATTACATATATCCCGGGTATTGGCCATACTTTACAAGAACATTCAATCGTATTAATTAGAGGTGGTCGTGTAAAAGATTTACCTGGAGTAAAATATCATGTTATTCGTGGTAAATATGATTTATTAGGGATTTATTCACGAAAAACTTCAAGATCAAAATATGGAACTAAAATACGAAGAGTATAAAATAAAAAAATTATTTATAAATATGTTATTAAAAAAAGGTAAAAAAACCTGTTCAGAAAATATATTTAAAAATATTTTAATTAATTTAAAAAAAATTACAAAACAAAAACCTAATTTTATCTTATTTAAGTCAATTGATAATTTATTACCTAAATTAAAAGCTATTAGTATTCCTAATAAAAAAAGAAATAAAAAAAAAAAAAAAGATCGATATTTCTTAATGCTTTTAAATGAAGATAAACAAATTAAAAAATCAGTATCTTGGTTACTTTTAAATGTAAATTTAAAAAATATAACAAATGAAATTATTCAGACTTCAAAAAATAAAAGTAAAACAATTAATACAAAAAAACAATATTATAAAAATATAAAAAAATTAAAATTTAATCTTATTTTTGATTAAATTTTTTAAATTATTTATCAATAAATAATTAATTATTACATAAATTCGTTAATCAGTATGAAAAACTATTATTATATAAATAAAAAAAATTTACAAATTGAAACAACAACAATAAATGATTCTAATATCAATAAATTTCAAAATGATTTAAAATTTTTAAAAGAAATTACTCAAAATATCAAAAATACTCAAAATCACCCTTATCATTTAGTAGATCCAAGTCCTTGGCCTTTTGTAATTTCATTTGGACTTTTTTTTTTAACTTTTGGTGGTGCTATGTATTTTCATGGTTATATTGGTAGTAATCTTTTAACTTTAACCGGTTTTTTAATGGTTATTTTAACTATGTATACTTGGTTTCGTGATATAGTTAGAGAAGCTGTATATGAAGGTCAACATACTAAACAAGTACAATTAGGTTTAAGAAATGGTATGCTTTTATTTATTTTTAGCGAATTATTATTTTTTATCAGTTTTTTTTGGGCTTTTTTCCATTCAGCTTTAGCCCCAACACCTGAAATAGGTTCTTTATGGCCACCATTAGGTATTGAAACTGTTAATGCATGGGGTATTCCATTATTAAATACTATAATTTTATTATCATCAGGTGCAACTATTACATGGGCACATCATTCAATTGTTTTTGGTGATAGAAAAAATGCAATTTTAAGTTTAATTATTACTATCTTATTAGCTTTTTTTTTTACTTTAATTCAAGCATATGAATATATTGAAAGTACTTTTTCAATTTCAGATAGTATTTATGGTACTACTTTTTTTTTATTAACAGGTTTTCATGGGATACATGTTATTGTAGGTACTATTTTTATTATAGTAAGTACTATTAGATTAATTAATCATCATTTCACTAAACAGCACCATTTCGGTTTTGAAGCAGCTGCATGGTACTGGCATTTTGTTGATGTTGTTTGGTTATTTTTATTTGTAGCTGTTTACTGGTGGGGCGGTAATTAATTAATTTATTTTTAATAAATTAAATTGACAATCTATATGTTTAGTCCTTTAGAACAATTTGAAATTTTACCTATTTTTCAAATACCTTTTGTATTTACTAATGCTTCTTTAATCTTAATAATAGGTTTAAGTTATTTATATATTTTTACATGTATAAAAACTAAATTTATTCCAACACGTTTTCAACAAATTTTTGAAATGATTTTTAATGTTACTATTGAATTAACTTATTCAAGTATAGGTAAATCTGGTAAATATTTTGTTTCATTAATTTTTGTTGTTTTTTTTTTTATTTTATTATGTAATTTAATTGGAATGGTTCCTTATAGTTTTACAGTAACTAGTCATTTAATTATTACTTTTACTTTAGCATTAACTATTTATTTAGGTTTTAATATAATTGGAATTAAAAAACATAAATTAAATTTTTTAAATTTATTATTACCTAGTGGTGCAAGTATAGCGTTAGTTCCTATTTTAGTACCTATTGAATTAGTTTCGTATATTTTTCGTGTAATTAGTTTACCCGTACGATTATTTGCAAATATGATGGCTGGACATACTTTATTAAAAGTAATTGCAGGTTTTGCTTGGACTATGTTAAATGTAAATAGTTTTATTTTTATAGCTCACTTTATTCCATTAATAATTATTGTATTATTAGTTGGGTTAGAAATTGCTGTAGCTTTAATTCAAGCATATGTTTTTACTATTTTAACATGTATGTATATTAATGATGCATTAAATTTACATTAATAATTATTAAAATATAATTTTTGGAAAAGTAGCTCAGTTGGTTAGAGTGGTAGCTTGTCACGCTATAGGTCGCGGGTTCAAGTCCCGTTTTTTCCGTTTAATTATATTATTATACCTTAAAATTTTTAATAAATATGTTATTAAATTATTCAAATATTTTTATATTTTTAATATTAAGTTTATTTTTATCTATTTTAATTTTCATTTTATCTTTTGGATTAATTAAACAAAAAGATGATTTAGAAAAGTTAACAGCTTATGAATGTGGATTTAATCCTTATGATGATGCTAGAAAAATTTTTGATGTAAAATTTTATTTAGTAGCTATTCTTTTTATTATATTTGATTTAGAAGCTGTATTTGTTTTTCCTTGGGTTTTAACTTTAAGTTCAAATTTTTCATGGGGCTTTTGGACTATGATTGAATTTTTAGTTGAATTAGTTATAGGTTTTATTTATATTTGGTGTAGTGATGCTTTAGAATGGTAAAGTAAATATTTTAAAAAAATATAAATAAAATTTATTGTTATTATTTTAATAAAATAATAAATATATCTAAAAATATAAAATTAAATAAATATTTAATTTTATATTAATGATATATTTAAATTTTATAGTAAAATATATAATAATTTTACTCATATATATCGTAAACAGTTATAAGTAATTTATTAAATTACTTATAATAAATAAAATTAAGAATTAGTATAACGTACTAAATATGCCTCAAATTTACCTAAAAAAGGTATAATTATTATAAAAAAACAAAAATAATAAATCATACTTATAACACCAATTTCTGTATAAGGATATTCAACGGGACATTGTCCTACCCAACCTAATAATAAAAAAGCTATAACTAATAACCAATAACAAACTTTAAAAATAGGTCTAAAAGCTGTACTTCTAATTTCAGATGAATTTGTAAAAGGTATTGTTAATAAAATAATTAAAGAACCAAACATAGCGATAACTCCACCAATTTTATTAGGAATAGATCTTAAAATTGCATAAAAAGGTAAAAAATACCATTCAGGAACAATATGTAAAGGTGTTTTCATTGGATTTGCTTCAATATAATTATCTGGATGACCTAAGGTATTTGGATAATAAAAAATAAAAATAAAAAATACTAAAAATAATAACATTAAACCAAATAAATCTTTTGTATAAAAATAAGGATAAAAAGGTATATTTTCAGTTTTTAACGTGATACCTAATGGATTATTAGAACCAACTTCATGTAATAAAATTAAATGAATTAATACCGCACCTACAATTACAAAAGGAAAAGTAAAATGTAAACTAAAAAAACGATTTAATGTTGGATTATCAACAGCAAATCCACCCCATAACCAATCAACAATATCTTTACCTATTAAAGGAATTGCAGAAAATAAATTAGTAATAACAGTTGCACCCCAAAAACTCATTTGTCCCCAAGGTAAAACATAACCCATAAAAGCAGTAGCCATCATTAAAATAAAAATAATTACACCTGAACACCATAAAGCTTCTCTTGGTGTAATATAAGAACCATAATATAAACCTCTAAAAATATGTACATATACTACAATAAAAAAGAAAGAAGCACCATTTGCGTGTGTATATCTAATTAACCAACCATTATTTACATCTCGCATAATATGCTCAACACTATTAAAAGCTAAATCAATATGTGGTGTATAATGCATTGCTAAAAAAATACCAGTTAAAATTTGTACTACTAACATAATACCGGCTAACGAACCGAATCCAAAAAAATAATTTAAATTAACAGGGGTAGGATAATCTATTAAATGATTATTTAAAACTGCGAATAAAGATTTCTTATTCCATCTCATAATATGAAATGAAAATTCACCTAAAAACAAAAATAATTAATAAAATATGATGTATTTATTTTTTATCCCAAGGATTATTAAATTCAAATAATCTATATTGTTGTGATAAATTAATAGGTTCATAAACAACTCTTTTTTTTAATTCATTATAAAAAACTTCTAAAAAACCACTTAAAGGGAAATCTTTGCGTAAAGGATGTCCTTCAAAACCATAATCGGTTAAAATTCTTCTTAAATCAGGATGATTTAAAAAAAAAATACCAAACATATCCCAAACTTCTCTTTCACACCAATTAGCAGCTTTATATATTGAAATAATAGAATTTATAGGTTGTAATTCATTAATTATAATTTTAATTTTTAAACGACTATTAAAACGAATACTTAATAAATTATAAATAATTTCAAAACGTTTTTCTTTATTAATATAATCTACAGCGCAAATTTCAGATAATATTTTAAATTGACTATTTGTATGATTTTTAAAAAAAAATAAAATAGGAATTAATTTATTTGAAGAAATATTAATACATAATTCATTTTTATATAAAGTATAATTTATAATAGGTAAAATTTGTAATAAATATTGACTAAATTTTTTTAATATTTTCATAAATAAAAAATAATTATAAATATTTATTATAAATATTTATAATAAATATTTATATATTAAAAAAATAAATAATTTTTTTTTCTAAATTATTTTTATAAATAATATTAATAATGATATAACATATAAAAATATAATAAAAAATTTATTTTTTATTATATTTTACAGGATTTAATCTTAATTAAAAAGCAAATAAAATTAAAAAAGCCATCATTAAACAGAATAAAGCGATTGCTTCAGTTAAAGCAAAACCTAAAATAGCAGTTCTCATTAATTCTTGTTGTAAAGAAGGATTTCTTGAAATACCTATAATTAAAGAACCAAAAACGTTACCGATACCAATACCTGCACCAATTAATCCTAAAGTTGCTAATCCTGCACCTAAAAATTTAGAAGCTTGTAATAACATAAATATATTATCAATTTTTTTATTATTTAAAATATCTTAAAGAATATATTTTTTTTAAATAATAAAATATATTAAATATTTTTTAATAAAAATTATTGATGTTAAGTCCTTAAATTATAGTTATGTTATATTTATTTTATTTATTAATATCGTCATCTAAAGTGCATAGGATGCTCTTTTAATAAAGTAGATTTTACGTTATTCATTAAACTATTAGCTACTAAAAGGTTTTCATTTATAATTCCAAAGTTATTCAAAAATTAAATAAATTAATTACTGTTTCATTCAAACTTTTATATAAAATTAAAAATTCTTTTTTATTATTTCAATTATTATTATTTAAAAAGTTAACATTTTAAAAATTGATAAATTAATAAGTTAAAAAAAATAGTACCTATATAATTTATTATTAGATTTTAATTAAAAATAAATAATTTAAATAAACTTTATTTTGTAAAATTAAACTAAATTATTTATTAATTAAAGGGATAAATAATTCAATAATCTTTTGAGTTAGTGAGACTATTCTTTATATTTTTTTTATATAAATTTTTATAAAATAAAGATTGTACAATTATCTTAAGATTCCTCTCACACCTTAATTGAAGGGGAAAAACATAATTCATAATTTATAATTATATTAAAAAAAAAATTTTAATCTAAAATAAGATTAAATTTTTTTTTTTAATATTAGATTTTATGTATTATTTTCATTTATTTTTTTACCATATACTAAAGTTACATATACAATATAAAAAAAAAATAAAGCTGAAAAAAATGATATATAAGAACCAAAACTACTTACAGCATTCCAACCACTCATAGCATCAGGGAAATCTGGAATTCTTCTAGGCATACCTGCTAAACCTAAAAAATGCATTGGAAAGAAAGTAACATTTACGCCAATAAAGAATAACCAAAAATGTATTTGACCTAAAACTTCAGGATATCTACGACCAGAAATTTTTCCAATCCAAAAATAAAATCCAGTAAATATACCAAATACAGCACCCATAGATAATACATAATGGAAATGTCCAACAATATAATAAGTATCATGTATTGCAATATCTAAACCTGAATTAGACATAACTACACCAGTTACTCCACCCATAACGAATAATAAAATAAAACCTAAAACAAATAATAATGGTGTTTCAAATTTTAAAGAACCACCCCATAAAGTTGCTAACCAACTAAATATTTTAATCCCTGTAGGTACGGCAATAATCATAGTAGCCGCTGAAAAATAAGCTCTGGTATCTACATCTAAACCAACAGTAAACATATGATGTGCCCATACAATTGAACCTAATAAACCTATAGATAACATTGCATAAACCATTCCTAAATAACCAAATACATTTTTTTTAGCAAAAGCAGCAGAAACTTGACTAATAATACCAAAAGCTGGTAAAATTAAAACATAAACTTCTGGGTGACCAAAAAACCAAAATAAATGTTGATATAATACTGGATCACCTCCTCCAGATGGATCATAAAAAGAAGTATTTAAATTTCTATCAGTTAATAACATAGTAATTGCTCCAGCTAATACAGGTAAAGTTAATAATAAAAGAAATGCAGTAATTAATATAGACCATACAAATAAAGGTAATCTATGGAAACTTAATCCAGGAGCTCTCATATTGTAAATAGTTGAAATAAAATTAATAGCACCTAATAAAGAAGAAATACCTGTTAAATGTAAACTAAAAATAGCTAAATCTACTGAAGGTCCTGAATGCGCTTGTACACTAGATAATGGTGGATAAACTGTCCAACCAGTACCTGCACCTGATTCAACAATAGCTGATGAAACTAATAATAATAAAGCTGGAGGTAATAACCAAAAACTAATATTATTCATACGAGGAAATGCCATATCAGGAGCACCAATCATTAAAGGAACAAACCAGTTACCAAAACCACCAATTAAAGCAGGCATAACTAAAAAAAACACCATAATAAAAGCATGTGCTGTAACAACAACATTATATAATTGATGATTTCCCATGAAAATTTGATTACCTGGTTGTGCTAATTCCATTCTAATTAAAAGAGATAATGTTGTACCAATAACACCAGCAAAAGCACTAAAAATTAAATATAAAGTTCCAATATCTTTATGATTTGTTGAAAAAAGCCATCTTGTTGCCCATTTGTTTATATTTTGAAAATTCAT